CATAGGTATGGTTTAAGTAAATCAATGGAAAGTCTTGATGCTATTGGCCATACCAGTGGAAGTGATGAACCCCTTCTAAATGATACGGAGAAAAATTGGAGTGATAGTGTTAGTTATAGTTTCAGTAATGTTGATTATTTATTTGGTATCAGGGATATTTGGAGTTTGATCTCTGATGACACTTTTTTAGTTAGGGATAGTAATGGTGACAGTTATTCCGTATATTTTGATATTGAAAATCATAGTTTTGAGATTGACAATGATAGTTCTTTTCTGAGTGAATTAGAAGGTTTTTTTTCTAGTTTTTTGAATAGGGGGTCTAAGAGAAACAATCACTACTATTATCATTACATGTATGATACTCAATCTAGTTGGACTAATCACATTAATAGTTGCATTAATAGTTATCTTCGTTTTGAAGTCAGTATTAATAGTTCCATTTCAGGTGGTACTGACAATTACAGTGACAGTTGCATTTATAGTTTCATTTGTACTGAAAATGTAAGTGGTAGTGAAAGTGGAAGTTTTAGTATAAGAACTCGTAATAATGGCAGTGATTTCAATATAAGAGGAAGATCTAATGATTTCGATATAAATAAAAAATACAGACATTTATGGGTTCAATGCGAAAATTGTTATGTATTAAATTATAAAAAACTTCTTAGGTCAAAAATGAATATTTGTGAACAGTGTGGATATCATTTGAAAATGAGTAGTTCAGATAGAATCGAACTTTCGATTGATTCGGGCACTTGGGATCCTATGGATGAAGATATGGTTTCTATGGACCCCATTCAATTTCATTCAGAAGAGGAACCTTATAAAGATCGTATCGATTCTTATCAAAGAAAGACAGGTTTAACTGAAGCTGTTCAAACAGGCATAGGTCAACTAAATGGTATTCCCGCAGCAATTGGGGTTATGGATTTTCAGTTCATGGGAGGTAGTATGGGATCTGTAGTAGGTGAGAAAATCACTCGTTTGATTGAGTATGCTACTAATCGATCTCTACCTGTCATTATTGTGTGTGCTTCTGGAGGAGCACGCATGCAAGAAGGAAGTTTGAGCTTGATGCAAATGGCTAAAATATCTTCTGCTTCATATGATTACCAATCCACTAAAAAGTTATTCTATGTACCAGTCCTTACATCTCCTACAACCGGTGGAGTAACAGCCAGTTTTGGTATGTTGGGAGATATCATTATTGCTGAACCTAATGCGTACATTGCATTTGCGGGTAAAAGAGTAATTGAACAAACATTGAATAAGACAGTACCCGATGGTTCACAAGCGGCTGAGTATTTATTCCATAAAGGCTTATTTGACCCAATCGTACCACGTAATCCTTTAAAAGGTGTTCTAAGTGAGTTATTTCAGCTCCATGGTTTCTTTCCCTTGAATCAAAATTCCAAAAATTAAAGTATAGCACTAGATTCAGTTATTTTGTTTGTAGCGAACAAGTATTTAGTTCATCATAATAAAAAAAACTAAGAAAAATGTTCTTTGGTGATATAAGTTACACTTTCTAGTAAGAGTCAGAAGTTTCGGATAATTTTTTTTCTTCCGGATCCAGATCCATTTTTTATCTTACCCCTATTCATGATTAGGTATTATGAACCTCTATCAACAGGATAAAATAAAAAAGTGAATTTCTCTTTCCGAGGAATTCTAATTTTTGGAAAAAAAAAAGAATTTTATCTGGCTATCTTACGCATTAATTAAGATAGACAATAATGAAAAAAAATATAAAAATAAAAAGAAATATAAAATATGGAAATGAAATAAAATAATTTCTACATCTATCGCATTTTTACTATGAATCCCTGTTTGTTGGATCCTATTATTTAGAGTCGCGAATTCATAATGAACTTCATTTTCATAAGAAAACTCCTTTAAAATAAAAAACTCCTTATTAGATTAGAAAGAAAGATAGAAAGAACATAAGGATGGGAGAAGAAGAATAATAAAATTTGTAAAAGAGGATTACCCTATTTATATTCGTGTAGAAAGATGAATAGGTACACTTAATTTAGTTCTACATTTTTGCACTTATTATCTATCCTTTTTTTTCTTTAAATTTAATATTATTTTTATATTTAAAATTTCTATTTTAATATAAATATATTATTTAGAAATTATATATTTATATATACTTAATTGTTTATATATACTTAGTAGTATAATATTATATAAAATACAATAGTCAATATTACCTAATATTACTTATAATAGATATACTTATCATATCATAAGATATCTTTCTAATAGATACAAATATATAGATACAAATATTAAATCGAGGCACCCATTCTATGACAGATCTCAACTTACCCTCTATTTTTGTGCCTTTAGTGGGCCTAGTATTTCCGGCAATTGCAATGGCTTCTTTATCTCTTCATGTCCAAAAAAATAAGATTGTCTAGATCCAATGGGACCAAATCCTATCAATTTATTTCAACACTGTATCATAATACAGATATTTTTTTAGTGCAATATGGTACGATATGTGGCTCTTTCCACACACAAATGAAAGAACTGTTATGTATGCGGATACATGCTATCTGCATAAATGCATATATATATATATATATATATATAGCTGGTTAAAAATGGATCAGTAAATATTTTTAATAGAAAGTCAATGTATCTAACCAATTACTCCACATCAGAATAGTGCTAGTTGATGAAAGTTACTTCGGGATCAAGAAAGGTAAAGTCAAATTTGGGTTATTCTCTCAATTCCAATCGAATGCAACTGGATCTAGTATAGTATGAATTGGCGATCAGAACATATATGGATAGAACTTATAAGGGGGTCTCGAAAAACAAGTAATTTTTGCTGGGCCTGTATCCTTTTTTTAGGTTCACTAGGATTCTTAGCGGTTGGAACTTCCAGTTATCTTGGTAGGAATCTGATATCCATATTTCCATCTCAGCAAATTATTTTTTTTCCACAAGGAATCGTGATGTCTTTTTATGGGATCGCAGGTCTGTTCGTTAGCTCCTATTTGTGGTGCACAATTTTGTGGAATGTAGGTAGTGGTTATGACCAATTCGATAGAAAAGAAGGAATTGTGTGCATTTTTCGTTGGGGATTTCCTGGAATAAATCGTCGCATCTTCCTTCGCTTCCTTATGAGAGATATCCAATCAATCAGAATTGAGGTTAAAGAGGGTCTTTATCCTCGTCGTGTCCTTTATATGGAAATCAGAGGTCAAGGGGCCATTCCCTTGACTCGTACTGATGAGAATTTTACTCCACGAGAAATTGAACAAAAAGCTGCCGAATTGGCCTATTTCTTGGGCGTACCAATTGAAGTATTTTGATTTGAAATGAATTGAACACAATAAAGAATAAATGTTTTCTCGGCATGGGGGAAGGAACTTGCTAATTCCTTTTTTAATACAATTGAAGTCTTTTTGGAATGTTCATTTGAACAAAACATGTTAGATTATTCTATTTCCTCCTTCCTTTGTCGTGGCGACTCCCATAGAATAAACCAAAAAAGCAGGAGGGCGTATATGGAATAACTATAATAAACTATACTATAATAAAGAAAAAAATTAAGAAAAGAAGAAATTTTTGTATACCATTTGTATACCAAAAGTATTTCGTATGCGTATGGATCCCAACTCAATTCTTTTCTACTAGAAAATTTCTACTAGAAAAAAGGCTAATCTAAGGCTAATATAATAAGTAAGGATTCATCAAATATATCCGAAGATTTATTTCGTAATACGGAATTCATCTCATCTTTTTAGGCCCAAAATTTTGATGATACCTTTTTTCCTTGGTTGTGGCTAGGCGGTGAAACATTTCGAAATAATTAACTGAGGGGGGTTTTCGTTTCTAAATCCGATTCGTTATTTTAAGTGGGTTTTCGAGTATTCATAGAAAGGAACAAATGAAGATGAAATTGCTTCGAATTTGCCCATTCGAATTTGCCCAATTGAGATATCTAGGAATAATATTGATTTTGCATTTTTATCCGAAAAGGGCGAACCCTTATCCCATTTCTATATTCCTTCTAGATCCAAGAACTAAACTCAATTTTGACACAAAAATTGGAATGAATAGACCCATAGGTTCAATACCTTGTTATAGAACTCGTGCTTCAGAGAAATATCATATAGAGTCAACGAATGAAGCAGGTTCATTAACGATTCAATTCACAGATAAAAAATGAAAAAAAAGAAAGCATTGCCTTCTTTCCCATATCTTGTATCTATAGTATTTTTGCCCTGGTGGGTCTCTCTCCCATTTAATAAATGTCTGGAACTTTGGGTTACAAATTGGTGGAATACCGGGCAATCCAAAACTCTCTTGAATATCATTCAAGAGAAAAACGTTCTAGAAAGATTCATAGAATTAGAAGAACTCTTTCTGTTGGACGAAATGATAAAGGAGTACCCGGAGACACATATACAAAAACTTCGTATAGGAATACACAAGGAAACGATACAATTGGTCAAAACACACAATGAATATCATCTCCATATCATTTTGCATTTCTCGACAAATATAATCTCTTTCGCTATTCTAAGTGGTTATTTTATTTTGGGTAATGAGGAACTTGTCATTCTTAATTCTTGGGTTCAGGAATTCCTCTATAACTTAAGTGACACAATAAAAGCTTTTTCGATTCTTTTAGTTACTGATTTATGGATTGGATTTCACTCGACTCATGGTTGGGAACTAATAATTGGTTCGTTCTACAACGATTTTGGATTGGCTCATAACGATCAAATTATATCTGGTCTTGTTTCCACCTTTCCAGTTATTCTAGATACAATTGTGAAATATTGGATTTTCCATTATTTAAATCGTGTATCTCCTTCGCTTGTAGTCATTTATCATTCAATGAATGAATGAAGAACTCATTTGATCTCCTTGATATCAATCAAATAAATCAGAATCTTTCTTCCTTTATAAAGAAACCATTTTGAATCTTACTTAATTCTTTATATTTTATTTCTACCAGTTCAAGGTATTCGTCCTAT